ATTGCAATATTGTAATATTGTAATATTGTAATATTGCAATAAACAATATGTGGTGTTAAACATTACTCGAGGTGTTCCTGTTTCCGGGGGGTAGGCAGGAATAACAAGCATCTCAGGAGTGATGGGGGGTAGGGGGGGTATACGCGCAAAAACGAACGGGGGGAGAGGGGGGCGTATCTGGTAAAAGTCTCGATTGAAAATGTCATGTTATGCTCATGATATCAGTTATGCAATTCTTCTATTATTATCATAAAGCATATCATACTATACCCTTGCACGCAAGGAAATGTTCAACCTTGACGAATAATACCGTGCGCACTCTGAAATGTCAAGTGAAAGGAAGACAAAAAAAGGAACCCCTTACACGCTGGAGATAACGCTCGGCATGTTGGGTAACGAGTCGTATGATTACGGGCATTAACTTATGCAAGCGTCGATGAAAGTATGGGGGATAATATCGATGAATGGCCCTGAAGTAGGAACCAAATGCCAGGAATAGTTCACTGAGTGAAACCCCCACAATTTTTGTCCCTCACCTTCAATAACCGTTATCATTAAGAAATCAACTGATGGTGGTCTCTTACTGTGCATTATTGTTTTTGTGGTCGGGTAGTTGTTCCTGTTGTATATATACTATTGAGTGTTTTGTTAGATCTTAAATCTCGATTATTGGCTATTTATTTTATGTATCGCTAGTTTAATGGTTTTAGTATACCTTCATGTATGTTGATATGTGTATGTATTAAACCAGTTAGGTTGATTAATCAATTATGCTCTTAAACATTACAGTTAATGTTCTACATATATTAATGGTGTTAATACATATAAGTATAACAGAACATAGTTTAATGAGAATTTTGGCTTTGGGAGCCATAGGCGGAGGTTAAAGCCCTTCTGTTCTGAGTGGGAGGGGGGATTTTAACCCCCGGCGTCCGGCTTACAAGGCCGGCGCTCTAAAACTGAGCTACTCACACTATTGTCAGTTTAAGGCTTTATTTTCTAGATAGCCTGCAACTGGCATAAAGACTAAGAAAATAGCAAAGTATAGTACTGAAGCTACTTGTCCGATGATAATGAATGGGTCTTCTACTGGTATCCCGCCAATTCATGTCAGGATTAATACATCTGCAATAAGAGTTCAGAAAAGAAATTGGGTTATAGGACGAAAAGTGAGTCCTCGTTGCTTCGAGGTGTGTAAAAGAGGCACTAGTATTAGAACAAGAATGGAGAATAGCAGAGCTAAAACACCTCCAAGTTTGTTGGGGATAGAGCGTAGGATGGCGTAAGCAAACAAAAAGTATCACTCAGGTTTGATATGTGGGGGTGTTACGAGGGGGTTTGCGGGGGTAAAGTTATCCGGGTCGCCCAGGAGGTTTGGTGCGAAGAGTGCAAGGGATGTAAGGGCTACAAGCATAACGACAAATCCAATTAAGTCTTTGTAAGAGAAGTAGGGGTGGAAAGAGATTTTATCTGCGTCGGAGTTTAAGCCTGCTGGGTTATTAGAGCCTGTTTCGTGAAGGAATAAGAGGTGGATTATTGTTACTGCAGCAATAACGAACGGGAGCAGGAAGTGGAACGCAAAGAATCGGGTCAGAGTGGCATTATCTACTGAAAATCCACCTCAAATTCACTGTACCACGGATCCTCCTACATAAGGGATTGCGGAAAGAAGATTGGTGATGACTGTGGCGCCTCAGAAAGATATTTGTCCCCAAGGCAGTACGTACCCTACGAAGGCAGTGGCCATAGTTAACAGCAGGAGTACTACCCCCACATTTCATGTAATTTTGTATAGATAAGAGCCGTAGTAGAGTCCTCGTCCAATATGTGCGTAGATACAGATGAAGAAAAATGATGCTCCGTTAGCATGAAGGTTGCGAATTAGTCAGCCGTAATTTACATCTCGGCAGATGTGTGCGACAGATGAGAAGGCGGTGGCAATATCCGAGGTGTAGTGTATTGCAAGGAATAATCCTGTGGCCAGTTGGGAAGCTAGACATAAGCCTAGTAGGGAGCCAAAATTTCATCAAACTGAGATGTTTGAGGGGGCAGGTAGATCAACAACTGCGTTGTTGACAATTTTAAGTAGAGGATGGGATTTGCGTAGGCTTGCCATTAAGGTTCTCATAGTTGAATACAACATTGGCTTTTCGAGCCACAGGTCCTGGTTAAAATCCTGGTGAGAATTATGATCATTATTACATTGTGTTGTTTAAGTATTATCTTGGGTCTGGTGCTGGTAGCGTCTCACCCCTCGCCTTATTTTGCGGCTTTGGGTTTAGTTCTTGTAGCTGGGGCAGGGTGCGGCTATTTGATGGCCGAGGGCGGTCCCTTCTTAGCCCTGATTCTGTTTCTTATCTATTTAGGGGGGATGTTGGTGGTGTTTGCTTATTCTGCAGCTTTAGCGGCGGAACCTTATCCCGAGGCTTGGATAAGTCGTTCAGTTTTTATCACTATGTGCATCTATCTTGTTTTGGTAGTGGGAATCTTTATTATGCTAGGAGGGGTTTTCTCCACTTGCTGGGTTGGGAATAATTCGGGTGTAGGGTTGGAGACTGTCCGGGGGGATATGGGAGGGGTGGCTTTTATATATTCTTGGGGTGGGGGGATGTTGTTAATAAGTGCTTGGGTTCTGCTTTTGACGTTGTTGGTAGTACTAGAGTTGACTCGGGGTGTGAGTCGTGGGGTCCTGCGTGCCGTTTAAATCAGGTTATATATTAGAGCACATAAGATGGTTAATATAAAGAATATCATATAGGTTTTGATAAGGCCGTTTTGGACATTACTTACTTTAGAGGCTATCTGTGACAGGTGGTGAGATAATCCTTTGGGTCCTAGAGCTTCGGCTCAAGATAGGTCTAGCGTTTGGGTAGCAATTTTATGGGCAAAGGCGAGGTTAGTTTCAGGAGCTAGGCGGTGCACAAGATTTGGGAAAAACCCTAGTATAGCGGAGAAGCGGTAAGGAGTTAATTTAGGGCTTGGGGACAAGTGTTGGTTGGCATTGACGGCTAGTTGAAGAGCAATTAGTAGACCTAGCAGAGATACAATTAGAGCTGACATTTTTATAAGAGGAGTTATTACTATAACAGGGGTTTTGTTTGGAAGAATGTTTGAGGTGATAATTAAACCTGCGACAATGCTACCTCAGGCTAGTCGTTTGATGGGGTTTATCAGGTTTGAAGGGGTTTCATCAACAGGTGATAAAGGGGCAATACGAATGGTGTTAAGGGATACTAGGTAAATTAGTCGGATGCTATAGGCAGCGGTAAATGAGGTTGCAATAAGGGTTAGGGCAAGGGCGCATGTATTTAGTGCTGAGGTGTTTATTGCCTCAATAATAGCATCCTTAGAAAAAAACCCTGCCAAGAATGGAAAACCTGCTAGTGCTAAGCTTCCCAGGTTAATGCAGGAAGCGGTAAAAGGAGTAAGGTAAAACATTCCTCCCATTTTTCGGATGTCTTGCTCGTCGTTCAGGCTGTGGATAATTGAGCCAGAGCATAAAAAGAGTATAGCCTTGAAAAAGGCGTGTGTACAGATATGCAGGAAGGCCAGTTGTGGTTGGTTGAGTCCAATGGTTACTATTATTAAACCTAGTTGACTTGATGTAGAAAAAGCTACAATTTTTTTAATATCACTTTGAGTAAGGGCACACATAGCTGTGAAAAGGGTTGTAAGGGCACCCAGCCATAGGCAGATAGTTAGGGCGTAAGGGTTTTGAGCAACAATAGGGTTTATGCGGATAAGCAGGAAGATACCAGCTACGACCATAGTGCTGGAGTGTAGTAGGGCAGATACTGGAGTAGGGCCCTCTATTGCAGATGGAAGTCAGGGGTGAAGGCCGAACTGGGCGGATTTGCCTGTTGCGGCTAAAATTAAGCCCATAGCAGGGATTATAGTGTTTGAATCCTTGGATAATACAAAAATCTGGTCTATTTCTCATGAGTTGAATTTTAGGGCCGACCAGATCAGTACTAGGATTAGTCCAATATCCCCCACTCGGTTATAAACTACTGCTTGAAGTGCGGCAGTGTTTGCATCTGCTCGTCCCTGTCATCAGCCGATGAGAAGAAATGATATAATGCCTACGCCCTCTCACCCAATAAAGAGTTGAAAGATATTGTTGGCTGTGACAAGGATTAGTATGGCGATCAAAAAGAGAAGGAGAAATTTTGCGAAACGGTCGATTAAGGGGTCGGAGGCTATATATCAGGAGGTGAATTCTAAAATAGACCAGGTTACGTACAGGGCAATAGGTGTAAATACAATTGCGTATAGGTCAAACTTAAAACTAAGAGACAGGGAGAGGTAAGAAAAGTCAGCTCAGTGTCATGTGTATGTTAGTGCCTCTAATCCTGTGTTTAAAAAGAGAGTAAGGGGGATTAGACTTACAAAGAAAGCAAGTTTAATAGTATTTTTGATTTTTAATGGGTAGTCTTCGATAAGTAGACTGCTAAAAGGGGTGGCCCAGATCAAAGGGGTGCAAAGCATAACTAGTACTACTAGCAATGAGGAGGTAATGAGACCAGATGTAAAATTCATTTTAGTTACTACTTGGATTTGCGCCAAGAGTTTTTGGTTCCTAAGACCAATGGATGAACTATTATCCTTTAGTAACCGAGTGAGCCCTGGGGTCCAACCAGGGTGCCGGTAATTAGCAGTCTCCGGTGCCTGCCTGCCTCTCTCGGTTGACAAGGGGATTTTAACCCCTGTTGTTAGAATCACAATCTAAAGTTTTAGGTTAAACTATGTCAACCATTAAATAAGAATAAGGTCAGGTTTTAGCATTAGTAAGAGCAGGGGTAAGAGATGTAAAGCCATTAAAAGATGTTCTCGGGTGAAAGAAGGGTCTGGGAAGACAATGTGGTGTGGGGTTTGCCCTCGCTGGGTTATCAGGAACATGTAGAGCGAGTAGGCCACGGTGATTAGGGTGCCAAGTCCTGTGAGGAGGATAGTTCAGGGAGACCAGCTGAAAAGAGAGGTCATGATTAATAATTCTGCTATGAAGTTAGGAAGAGGGGGGAGTGCAAAATTAGCTAGTGTGGCGAAGAACCATCAAGCAGCTATTAAAGGTAGAATTATGTGCAAACCTCGGGCTAAGATTATTGTGCGGCTGTGGGTTCGTTCATAATTTGTATTGGCTAGGCAAAAAAGGGCTGATGATGTTAAGCCATGGGCAATTATCAGTGCTATGGCGCCTGAGGTCCCGCAAGGTGTCTGGGTAAGGATACCAGCAATAACGAGACCCATGTGGCTGACAGATGAGTAAGCAATCAGTGACTTAAGATCTGGTTGGCGAAGGCAAATACATGCGGCTATAAATACACCTCACAAAGCTAGAATAAGGAAAGGATAGTTAAGGCTAGGGGTGAGCGGGCTAACTAAGGGTAGGATTCGGATTATACCGTAACCACCCAGCTTAAGTAAAATAGCAGCAAGAATTATTGAACCTGCAATTGGGGCTTCTACGTGTGCTTTAGGTAATCATAGGTGTACACCATAAAGGGGGAGTTTAACTAAGAAGGCTAGGAGGCACCCGAGCCATAAGAGTTTGTCGTAGTAAGTGAAAGTATTTAAGGGTGAGGAGAGTCCAAGTTCGATTAGAGAGAGTGTCCCCATAGAGGCTTCCCGGATAAGAAGTGTAATAAGGAGAGGGAGGGATGCAGCTAGTGTATAAAATAAAAAGTAAAGGCCTGCATTTAGTCGGTCTTTTTGGTTACCTCAGCGTGTAATGATAGCTAGCGTGGGCAGTAATGTTGCCTCAAATGTAACGTAGAACAGAAGTAGTTCTGTTGCGGCAAATGCTAGCAGGAGAAAAACTTGTAAAGAGATTAAAAGGGTGATGTATGTTCGCTGTTGGGTAATATTACTACCACCACAGACGTGGTTTTGGCTGGCTAAAATTATTAGGGGGAGTAATCAGCAGGTTAAAATTAATAGAGGGGTGGATACATTGTCTGTGGCTATTCATGAGTTAATGTAATTTCAGTTCGGGGCACTTGAGTTCCCCAGTCATTTAAGGCTCATTGCGGCTACAAACAAGCTCTGGTATAGGATGGAGGACCAAAGTCATTTGGCGGGGACCAGCCATGTGCATGGGATCATTGTGAGTGTTGGGATTAGAATTATTAGCATTGTAGGAGGTTTAGGGTTTTTAGGTGGTCTGAGCCGTGGGTGCGAGCCGTGGCGACCAGAAGGGCTAAGCCGGTGCTTGCTTCACAAGCCGAAAAAGTCAGGAGGAATATAGGGGCAGATGCGAAACTAGTTGCGCCGAGAGTAAGAGCTCAGAGGGAAAAAGCCAGGTAAAGTGATAACATTATACCTTCTAGACATAGGAGGGCGGATAGTAGATGAATGCGGTTAAATGATAAGCCTGCCAAACTTAGCATGAAAGAAGAAAGGACTTGAAAATTCAATAGGGACATTAGATTATTGTGGGTTTTAACCACGGTCTTCTGAGCCGAAATCAAATGTTTTATTTAAACTAATAATCTATTCTGCTCACTCCAGCCCACCTTGTAATCACTCATAGATTAGGCCTAGGGTGAGTATGATAAGTACTAAGGTAGCCCAGGCAAATGTTAAGAAGGGTGAGGAGAGTTGGTCTGCCCAAGGAAGGGGTAAGAGTAGTGCAATCTCTAAGTCGAATAAAAGAAATAAGATGGCGATTAAGAAGAAGCGCAAGGAGAAGGGAAGTCGGGCTGACCCAAGTGGGTCAAAACCGCATTCGTATGGCGAGAGCTTCTCTGAGTCAGGGGTTATTTGTGGTAAATAAAAAGACACTAGAGCTAACACCATTGCTAGTGTTGCAGAAATAATTATGACAGTTGTAATAATATTCATTACCTTTCCTTGGACTTTCACCAAGGCCAAATGATTGGAAGTCACTTATACTATATATACTAGAAAGGTTAAGATTAGGAGCCTCATCAGTAAAGGGAGACATAAAGAAGCAGTCAGACTACATCTACGAAGTGTCAGTATCAAGCGGCGGCTTCTAACCCGAAGTGGTGTTCTGAGGTGAAGTGGTATTGAATTAAGCGAACCAAGCAAACTGCAAGAAAAGTAGATCCGATAATTACGTGTAGGCCGTGGAAACCTGTTGTGACAAAAAATGTTGATCCGTAAACACCATCTGCAATAGTAAAGGGGGCTTCATAGTATTCCATGGCTTGAAGGAAGGTAAAGTATACTCCTAGCAAGATTGTCAAAGTAAGAGATTGGATAGCGGGGCCACGGTCGCCCTCAATAATGCTGTGATGACATCATGTAATTGTTGCTCCTGAGGCCAGTAAGACAGCTGTGTTAAGAAGAGGGACTCCGAATGGGTCAATAGGAGAAATGCCTGTTGGAGGTCAGCAGCCCCCAAGATCAGGAGTTGGGGCTAGACTTGAGTGATAAAAAGCTCAGAAGAAACCTAAGAAAAAGAAGACTTCTGAAGTAATAAATAGGGCTATACCGCATCGAAGGCCTTTTTGTACAGGAGGGGTGTGGTGGCCTTGAAATGTGCCTTCTCGGATGATATCTCGTCATCACTGGTATATGGTCAGTAGTAGCAGGATAAGACCAAGATTTATTAAGGTTATTAGGTGGAAGTGAAATCAGATGGCTAGTCCTGCTGTTATGAGTAAGGCTGCGACGGCTCCCGTCAGTGGCCAAGGGCTGGGGTTTACTATATGATATGCATGTGCTTGGTGGGCCATTAATATTTATATTTGAAATTTCGTCAGGTTGAAGTATTCGAGGAAAGGGGAGGGGTGGATATATACTGGTGTGGTATCTCCTAGGTGGGGCTTTTAGACGTTCTCCTGTAAGTATAGGCTAAGCAGCAGTACAAAGACGTATGCTTGGATCATGGCAACTGCTACTTCTAGGATAGTTAAAAGGAGTAGAACTAAGCCCGTTAAAAGGGATAGTGTTGTTATAATAGGAAATAAGACAAATACAGCGGTTCCGATTAGCTGAATTAGTAGGTGGCCGGCTGTTAAGTTGGCTGTCAGTCGTACACCAAGTGCGATAGGTCGGATAAAAAGGCTGATAGTTTCGATAATAATAAGTATTGGGATAAGAGGTGTAGGGGTGCCTTCAGGCAGCAAGTGTCCTAGTGCATGAGTAGGGCGGTTCCGGAGGCCAATAATGACTGTGGCCAGTCAAAAAGGGACTGCTAACCCCATATTAAGCGAGAGTTGTGTTGTAGGGGTAAAGGTGTATGGTAGAAGACCAAGCATGTTGAGGCTAATAATAAAGATTATTAGGGATACATACAGAAGGGCCCATTTGTGGGCTTCTTGATTTAAGGGTAAAAGGAGTTGGTTTGTAAAGCGGTTAATAAACCAGCTTTGTAGTGTTTCAAATCGGTTACCCAGTCATTTTAGTGAAGTGGAAGGGAACAGTAATCATGGGAATGTTAATGCAATGGCAATAAGAGGTAAGCCTGCAAAAGAAGGACTTGCGAATTGGTCAAAGAAGCTGGCTATCATGGTCAAGTTCAAGGGGTTTTAGTAAAGGTATTCTTGGCTCCTGGAATAAGTTTATTTGGAAAGATGTGTGTAATCACTTTTGTTGGGATGAAAAACAAAAAGATAGTCCAAGAAAGCAAGAGGATTATTAGTCAGGGAGATGGATTTAGTTGAGGCATATCACTAAGGGTGATTAGGAGCCACCAATGCTTAGCTTAAAAGGCTAATGCTACGACCTATTTTAGCTTCTTAGTGCTATTGATCTAGTATCAGTAAAGATCAGTTTTCAAAGTGTTCAAGGGGGACGGCTTCTACGACAATTGGTATGAAGCTGTGGTTTGCCCCGCAAATCTCTGAACATTGTCCATAGAATACTCCTGGGCGTGCGGCTATGAGTGTTGTTTGATTTAATCGTCCGGGAACAGCATCCATCTTTACACCCATAGAGGGGATAGCTCATGAGTGAAGGACGTCTTCTGCAGATACAAGCACACGTACAGGGGACTCAACAGGAAGTACAACTCGGTGGTCGACTTCTAGCAATCGAAATTGCCCGGGGGTTAAGTCTTGGGTGGGGATTATATATGAGTCAAAGCAAAGTTCGTTATAGTCGGTGTACTCGTAGCTTCAGTACCATTGATGGCCTACGGCCTTAATTGTTAGGTGTGGGTCATTGACTTCGTCTATAAGATAAAGAATTCGGAGTGAAGGCATTGCAATAAGGATGAGGATAATAGCTGGAAGCACTGTTCAAATAATTTCTACCTCTTGGGAGTCTAGGATAAATTTATCAGTTAGTTTAGTTAATATTATAAGTACAATAATGTAAAGTACGAAGGTGCTAATTAGGAAAACGATTATTAAGGCGTGATCGTGAAAATGTAGTAATTCTTCTATTACTGGGGAGGCTGCGTCTTGGAAACCTAGTTGTGAGGGATGGGCCATTACAAGACGTACGGGGCTTTAACCCGCGATTTTGCCTTGACAAGGCAACATAATGGTTTTATTAACGTCTTATAAAGAAAGTGGCAGAGCGGTTATGCAATTGGCTTGAAACCAGTTTATGGGGGTTCAATTCCTTCCTTTCTCGTAAAGTGCTACTGTACTTGTACAAAGGCTGGCTCCTCAAAAGTGTGATAAGGAGGTGGGCAGCCATATAATCATTCAACATTTGTTGAGGTTAATTTGACCGATTGTACTTCTCGTTTTGCTGCGAACGCTTCTCAAATAATAAAAAGGAATATAATAACAGCCACTAGAGATACTAAAGAGCCGATAGAGGAGATTGTGTTTCATAATGTGTAAGCATCGGGGTAGTCGGAGTATCGTCGAGGTATTCCTGCCAGACCTAAGAAATGTTGTGGAAAAAATGTCAGGTTGACGCCTGCGAATATTACAGTGAAGTGAATTTTTGTTCATAGTTCATGAAGCGTATAACCAGAGAATAAGGGGAATCAGTGAACAAAGCCACCTATAATAGCGAAAACAGCGCCCATGGATAAGACATAGTGAAAGTGTGCTACGACATAGTAGGTATCATGTAAGACGATGTCTAGGGATGAATTTGCAAGCACAATGCCTGTTAAGCCTCCAACTGTAAAAAGGAAAATGAAACCAAGCGCCCATAGTAAGGGTGCTTCTCATTTAATAGCCCCTCCATGAAGGGTTGCTAATCAGCTGAAAACTTTAACACCTGTGGGAATAGCAATAATTATTGTTGCAGACGTGAAGTAGGCTCGTGTATCAACATCCATTCCGACGGTGAACATGTGGTGAGCCCATACAATGAAGCCTAGTAATCCAATTGCTATTATGGCTCATACTATGCCTATATAACCAAAAGGCTCTTTCTTGCCTGCATAGTAGGCTACAATATGTGAGATTATTCCGAAACCTGGGAGAATAAGAATATATACTTCGGGGTGCCCGAAAAATCAAAACAGATGTTGGTAAAGAATGGGGTCACCTCCCCCAGCTGGGTCAAAAAAAGTAGTATTTAAGTTACGATCAGTAAGTAATATCGTAATACCTGCAGCAAGAACTGGAAGGGATAGGAGAAGAAGGACGGCTGTAATTAAAACGGCTCAGACAAATAAAGGTGTTTGATACTGGGTTAGAGCTGGTGGTTTTATGTTAGTAATAGTAGTGATAAAATTAATTGCGCCCAGAATAGAGGAGATACCTGCCAGGTGCAGGGAAAAAATAGTTAAGTCTACGGAAGCACCAGCATGGGCAAGATTGCTCGACAAAGGTGGGTAGACAGTTCATCCTGTTCCCGCTCCGGCTTCAACACCAGAGGAGGCTAGAAGAAGTAGGAATGATGGGGGAAGGAGTCAGAAGCTTATGTTGTTTATTCGGGGGAAGGCCATATCAGGGGCGCCGATTATCATAGGGACAAGTCAGTTACCAAAACCCCCAATTATAATAGGTATTACTATGAAAAAAATTATTACGAATGCATGTGCCGTGACGATAACATTGTAAATTTGATCATCTCCAAGAAGAGCTCCTGGTTGGTTTAACTCGGCCCGGATCAAAAGGCTTAAAGCAGTCCCGACTATGCCGGCTCATGCACCGAATACTAGGTAGAGGGTGCCAATGTCTTTATGGTTAGTAGAAAAAAATCAGCGTGTGACTATCACAGGTAAGGTGGCTGAGTAAGCGGTGGATTGTAGCCCCACATACAGGGGTTTAAGCCCCCTTCTTGCCAAGTTCTGGGGTGTAACACGCCAGATTGCAAATCTGGAGAAGCAGGCTAACGCCTGCCGGGACTTTCCCCGCCTTTATAGACCCCGTACAGGCGGGGAAAGTAGATGAATGCTCTCTGGTTTGAGCGCTTAGCTGTTAACTAAGAGTTTGTAGGATCGAGGCCTGCTCATCTAGTAAGGCTATAGCTTAATTAAAGTGTCTGCTTTGCATGCAGAAGATGTGAGTTAGTGTCTCGTTAGTCTTACAGAGATTAAGGGATTTTAACCCCTTCTTAGGGCTTTGAAGGCCTTTAGTCTAACCTTAACTTAAATCTCTTAGGTTATAAAAAGGGCAAGGGCTGCTGGGCTGGCTGGCATTAGTAGTGTAATCAAAAGGACAGATGTTATGAGAAGGGTATCTCATGACGAGAGTTGTAACCGTCAGGTGGGTAAACATGTGATGGTGTTGGGGGCTTTTGTAAGAGTAAGAGCGTACGTTAATCGAATGTAAAAGTAGAGACTTAGAAGGGATCCTATAGCAATTACTAATGCAACGGTTGATATATGATGGGCTGTTAATTCGCTGAGGATAAATCATTTTGGGACGAAGCCTATAGTTGGGGGGAGCCCTCCTAATGAGAATAGAAGAATAGGGGTAGAGATTAAAATTGCATTGCTCTTAGTCCATGAGATGGCGAGGGTGTTAATAGTTTTCCCTCCTGTTAGCAGTAGGATAGAAAACAAGCAATAAGTGGTGATAATGTAGAGTGTCAGGGCTATCAGTGTTAAATGGGGGGCAAATGGCAGTGCCACAGCTATCCACCCCAGGTGGGCAATGGAGGAGTAGGCTATGATTTTTCGGGTTTGTACTTGATTTAACCCTCCTAAGCCACCGACTACAACTGATACAGCTCCTAAAGTTAGTACTAGAGGTAGTTCGAACTTGCTGGCTTGAAGTATAAGGGTTAGAGGGGCAATTTTTTGTCAGGTAGATAGAATTATACCAGTTGTAAAATCTAAGCCTTGTAATACGTCAGGCAGTCATGAATGTAGTGGGGCTAGGCCTAACTTCAAGGCTAAAGCTAGGATAAGGAGGGATGTAGAGAAAGGTTCAGAAAATGGGTTGATAATTCATTCTCCTGTTAGCCAGGCTTTGACAACTGCAGAGAAAAGAATCATAGCGGCAGCTGCTGCTTGCACGATAAAGTATTTGGTGGTCGCTTCAGCTGCTCGGGGGTGATGATTCTGAATTATTAGTGGGATAATCGCCAGGGTATTAATTTCAATGCCTATTCATGCCAGTATTCAATTAGAGCTGGTAATAGTAATCAAAGTCCCTATCAAGAGGCTAAACGCTATAACAGGTAGTAGAAAAGGGGTCATTAGTAAAAGGGGGATTGTTAGCCCACCATTTTTGGGGTATGGGCCCAAGAGCTTGTTTAGCTGATTTTACTAGGAAGTGGTGTAGTGGAAGCACAAAGAGTTTTGATCTCTTAGGGAGAGGTTCAAATCCTCTCTTTCTAGGGAGCTGGGGGGACTTTAACCCCCGTATTACACTCTATCAAAGTGGCCCTTCATATTCAGGCACAGCTCCTAAATTCTATTGTGGTGGGAGGCCTCCAAATGTAATAGGTACGGCCAAATGTCAAACGATAAATGCAAGTGTTAGGGGTAGGAAGTTTTTCCAAACTAGATGCATTAGCTGGTCATATCGAAATCGAGGGTATGAGGCCCGTACTCATAGGAAAAGGACTGATAGGATAACGGCTTTTACTATTAAATTTGCAGACATCATTTCTGGAAAAGAAGGAAAGTGGTATGCCCCTAGGGCCCGTACTCATAGGAAAAGGACTGATAGGATAACGGCTTTTACTATTAAATTTGCAGACATCATTTCTGGAAAAGAAGGAAAGTGGTATGCCCCTAGAAATAGTACTGCTGAGAGGGTGTTCATTAATAAAATGTTGGCATATTCTGCAAGGAAAAATAGTGCGAAGGGGCCTCCTGCATATTCGACATTAAACCCTGAGACTAATTCGGACTCACCCTCCGTAAGGTCGAAGGGGGCTCGGTTAGTCTCTGCTAGGGTAGAAATGTACCATATTATAGCGAGTGGTCAGGCAGGCAGTATAAGCCACACGGCTTCTTGGGCAGTGCTGAAGACTTGAAGTGTGAAGGCACCCGTAAAGATAACTCCGCTAAGAATGATTAAGCCTAGGCTTACCTCATAAGAGATAGTTTGAGCAATAGCCCGCAATGCGCCTATTAGAGCATATTTTGAATTGGATGCTCATCCTGAGCCTAGGATTGAATAAACAGTAAGGCTAGATAAAGCTAAGATGAATAAAATGCTTAGGCTAATGTCGGAAGCTGCGTAAGGCAGGGGTATAGGGGCCCAAAGGGTGAGGGCAAGGGTTAGCGAGAGCACGGGAGCTGCTAAGAACAGAATGCTGTTTGAGGTAGAGGGTCGAATAGGTTCTTTAATAAATAATTTCACACCATCGGCGATTGGCTGAAGAATCCCATAGGGGCCAACTATGTTCGGCCCCTTGCGTAGCTGCATGTAGCCTAAGACTTTTCGTTCAATTAGGGTAAGGAATGCAACTGCTAGTAGTACAGGTACGATAAGGGCTAAGGGGTTCACAAGGTAGGTTATAAAAGCGGAAAGCATTATTAAGGAGAGGATTTGGACCTCTGTTGAAAGGGCTTAGGCCTTTTGCATGTCCGGGCTCTGCCACCTTAATAAACCATATCTAGGCTGAATAAATTTAGTCCTCTTGCCTGTTTTATTTGTTTTCAACAGGTAAGGGTAAGGCGTACTTTTAGAATGGGCCTTACTTGTTCGGTCCTTTCGTACTAGAAAAAGTAACTCATAGATAGAAACTGACCTGGATTACTCCGGTCTGAACTCAGATCACGTAGGACTTTAATCGTTGAACAAACGAACCCTTAATAACGGTTGCACCATTAGGATGTCCTGATCCAACATCGAGGTCGTAAACCCCCTTGTCGATACGGGCTCTTAAAGGGGATTGCGCTGTTATCCCTAGGGTAACTCGGTTCGTTGATCGGTATACACCGGATCATTTGTCAGATCTTCTGCGACTTTGACTTGGCGGTCTTAGCTTTGAGGGGTGAGTTCCCTCTCTTCATGGGAGTTAATTATTTTCCCGCGGTCGCCCCAACCAAAAACATTTTCGAGGGGTATAGTGAGTTCGTCCATTTAACTGAGGGGTTGTGACGTAAACCTGATATGTTTAAAGCTCCATAGGGTCTTCTCGTCTTATGGTTTTATCCCCGCTTCTGCACGGGGAGATCAATTTAATTGACTGGGGAAAGGAGACAGTTAAGCCCTCGTGATGCCTTTCATACAGGTCTTCATTTAAAAGACAAGTGATTACGCTACCTTTGCACGGTTAAAATACCGCGGCCGTTGAACAAAGTCACCGGGCAGGCGGGACCTCTTATTTTGCTATTTACAAGAGGCGATGTTTTTGGTAAACAGGCGAGGCTTAAAAGATTAAATTTGCCGAGTTCCTTCTTTTCCTTTTAGTCTTTCCTTGTGGGCACACCAGTGTTGGCTCAACGTTATTTGATTAGGTGTTTTTCTAGTGGTTTTTTACATTCCTATTTTTCTCCTTCTAGAAGACGTTAAGAGTCGGCGAGTAGTTCAATCCGATAAACACTTGTGCAAGGAGGGGTTCTGCCCCTTATTACTCATTTTAGCATTATTATTGTTAAATTAAATAACGTAACCTGATAGTTAGAAAGGATTTAGATTAAGTTATCGGTATAATTAGTGTGATGTGTGTACGAGCTTTAACGCTTTCTTGGAAGGTGGCTGCTTTTAGGCCCACTTAAACATGATACTTTTAGGGTATATGATCTTTATCCATTAGGTAGGTTGTATTCTATATCTAAAGGGCTGAACCCCTTTAAATTAACTACTATTACTTCTTTAAGCCTGAATAAGGTTTCTCAAGTTGGGTAAAGAATTAATAGTGCTGAACTACTATTCATTTCTCAGGTAACCAGCTATAACCAAGTTCGATAGGTTTTTCACCTCTACTCGGAGCTCTTCCCACCCTTTTGCCACAGAGACGGGTTCACCCTTTAACAAGGTTGTCTCGGAGTAGCTCACTTGGTTTCGGGTATTTAAACTACAAATCTTTTTGCTTAATATACACTTGCTAAATCATGATGCAAAAGGTACGAGTACTAATCTCTGCTTTTTTATGTATAACTTAGTTATTTCACTCCTCTTTCAACTTTCCCTTGCGGTACTTTTTCTATCGCTAGTAAGACCTTTTTTATCTCCTGTACTCAGGCGGAAAAATGATTTGTTTAAATTTTGTTAGTTTTTGATGAATTAAGTATATGTGCGTATTAAATCTTTTACTCTGCTAGTTGTTGGACTTCAGGGTGGCCCGAATTGCACGGGTGTCTTCTCGGTGTAAGGGAGATGCTTTACTTCTTAGCTACACTCTGTTTTTCCAAGAGCACCTTCCGGTACGCTTACCATGTTACGACTTGCCTCCCCTAAAGTTAATAAGATAATGCCTTTTAAAATAAGTAGATACTTATTGTGTGGGGAGAGTGACGGGCGGTGTGTGCGCGCTTCAGGGCCAGTTTCAGGGGGGCACTCTATTCCCACCTTACTTCTAAATCCTCCTTCTGGGGCACCAGTTTCAGTGCTCTTTCCGTAAGTTTACTATAATAGTAAATGTAGCCCATTTCTTCCCCTCTTATTCGCTGCGCCTCGACCTGACGTTTTGGAGTATAGTCAATTTTGCTTACTAGTGAGCCCTCAAAGGGTAAGCTGACGACGGGGGTATACAAGCGGGATGAGCAAAAGAGGGTGAGGTTTAACGGGGATCATCGGTTATAGAACAGGCTCCTCTAGGGGGGTCTAAAGCACCGCCAAGTCCTTTGGGTTTTAAGCTTACGCTCGTAGTACCCTGGCGGATAATTAATGTAAAATATTATCGGGGTTTATGACTAGGCATAGTGGGGTATCTAATCCCAGTTTGTTCCCTAGCTTTCGTGGCTTCAATTGCTTAGAACTACTTTCGTTTGTGGGCTTCATTACTCCGTAAACGTATAACAGTCTGGGGTAGGTTCGGTTCTAGTAATATTGCAAGGTCTAACCACCCTTTACGCCGTATGTATCAATTTGGGTCCCTTGTATAACCGCGGTGGCTGGCACAAGTTTTAACCGACCCTATTAACTGTGACTAAGTCAAGTTTTCACTTATAGCTTAATGTTTATTACTGCTGTATTCCCTTGGGGGTGTGGCCAAGCAAGGCGTCGTAGGCATAGGATATCTGAGCCTGATACCAGCTCCTAGTTTTCATCAGAAAATTGTGGGCATCCTCACAGGGGCGCGGATACTTGCATGTATAACTCCAGTTAAAATTGATAGTAAAGTCAGGACCAAACCTTTGTGCTTGCGAGGCTTTTTAGGGCCCATCCTAACATTTTCAGTGTTATGCTTTAATTAAGCTACACTAGC